TTACTAAGATGTTTTTAGTGTCGGGGGGCTCAGAAAACTCTTAAGAAGCAAAAATTTTGGGGGGGCGAAAAATTTATATGACATGTAAGGTGAAAAAAAAGTGGAAAAAAACGAAAAAATTGCAAAAAAAAAAAGCTGAAAAAAGCTGAAAAAAGCTGAAAAAAGCTGGGAGTAGACGCAAAAAATCCTTATGTAAACCCCCTTTTTGTGGGGGGGGGGGGAATATATATATCTATGTCCGTCAAGCATTAATATTTAATACCTCATTCGATAGAGTGCCCGTCCTGAGAGCTGGTGGGAACCTATCATAAATTTTGAATCCCCGAAACCGCCCGAGGCGCGTCAGGTGATCCACCACAGAGAAAAAAAGATCACCTAGTAGGTGTAGATAAAGGCATGCCGCGGCATGGTCCTGGGGGTCCCCAGGCATTGACGCAGGGCCTCTTAAAAATCAACTGATGCTGGTCTCTTATGTATGTTCTTGAAGGGGAATTACCAGAGGCCTCTTAAAAAGCAGGATATGCCTACGCTTCATTTAAATGTCCCGGGTCCCATGGATGAGGGATCCTTGTATAGGATATTGCTGGTTTCTCGCCAACCAAAGACAAGTACGAATGCTTTATCTTTGGAATTATAACATAATCTGTCAGAACCTCAATTATGTTATTATTTAAATAAATTGTGGACAAAGATTATGAAATGTTTGAAGATCATTAATATTTTAATTGACCTTAATATCCGTGTGGACATGCAATTAATGTACTATATACATATAATGTACCTGCTTAATATACATATATATATGTAATACTAATCATAATTAGTACGTACATCATAATGTATGGGGATAAAAGATGAATGCACGATGTACATAGCGGGATGACATCAGCTTTTTGTAATAAGAGTACACAGAAGGTAGTTTATTTAGAATTTCAGCTTTGGGAGCTGATGGTAGGGTTTAAGCCCTCCTTCTGAGGCCTTAGGAGGAAGTTTCATCCTCATGTTTGGCTTACAAGACCAAGATTTTGATTAAATTACTTAGGCTATCACTTTAGTAGATTATTTTCCAGGGACCCTGCAAATGGGATAAGGACTGTAATTAGAAGAAAGTAAAGAATTGAAGCGAGCTGGCCAATGAGGATAAACGGTTGTTCGACTGGTTGACCTCCAATTCAGGTTAGCGTTAACAGGTTTGTGACTAGAATTCAAAAGAGGGTTTGGGTTAGTGGACGAAAAGTTAAACCCCGTTGGCGAGATGTGTGGAGTATAGGGATTAAGGCTAGGATTATGATTGAAGCTACAAGGGCTAAAACACCCCCTAGTTTGTTGGGGATTGAGCGTAGAATTGCGTAGGCAAATAGGAAGTATCATTCTGGTTTAATATGGGGTGGGGTACTTAGTGGGTTGGCAGGGGTGTAGTTGTCTGGATCTCCTAGGAGATCTGGGGTGAATAGGACAAGTAGTATTAGGGCGAGGGTGGCGATAAAAAATCCTAAGAGGTCCTTGATTGAGTAGTAGGGGTGAAAAGGGATTTTGTCTGAGTCTGAGTTTAATCCAGATGGGTTGTTGGACCCTGTTTCATGTAGGAATAAAAGATGGATGATTGTTAGGGCAGCAACTACGAACGGAAGAATGAAATGGAACGCAAAAAAGCGGGTTAGTGTTGCTTTGTCTACCGAGAATCCCCCTCAGATTCACTCTACCAAAGTAGTTCCAATATAAGGGATGGCTGATAAAAGGTTAGTAATGACTGTAGCGCCTCAGAAAGATATCTGGCCTCAGGGAAGAACGTAGCCGACAAAAGCAGTTGCTATGACGGTGAATAGTAGGATTACTCCAATGTTTCATGTTTCTGTGTTTATGTAGGATCCATAGTAAAGTCCCCGGCCTACGTGGAGGAAGATGCAAATAAAAAATAGAGAAGCTCCGTTAGCGTGTAGGTAGCGAATGAGTCATCCGTAATTTACATCTCGGCAAATGTGGGCAACGGATGAAAATGCCGTTGTAGTGTCTGCGGTGTAATGTATGGCGAGAAATAGGCCTGTGAGGATTTGGACGATAAGGCATATGCCTAGTAGGGAGCCAAAGTTTCATCAAGATGAGATGTTGGATGGGGTGGGTAGGTCGATGAATGTGTGGTTGACAATTTTAATTAGAGGATGGGTTTTTCGTGGGTTGTGCATTAGTTTTTGTAGTTGAATAACAACGATGGTTTTTCATATCATAGGTCTTGGTTTGAATCCAGGCGAGAATAATGATGTATTTTATTTACTTATTAAGTGTTATATTGGTGTTGAGTTTTATGGCTTTTGCTTCCAACCCTTCACCTATTTATGGAGGGTTAAGTTTGGTTTTAAGTGGGGGTGTTGGGTGTGGTATTATTGTGAGTTTAGGGGGGTCCTTTTTAGGGTTAATTGTTTTTTTGGTGTATCTTGGTGGTATACTTGTTGTTTTTGGGTATACAGCTGCTATAGCGACTGAGGAGTATCCTGAGACTTGGGTAGATTATACTGTGGTATTAAATTTAGCTATTATGGTAGGAATATTAGGGGTAGTTTGGTATGAGTTTTTTGAGGAGGTTGACTTAGGGGTGGGTTATGACTTGTTGGATTTAGGGGGGATGGAGGTGTTGGGTGGGGACTTTAATGGTGTGTCCTTATTATATGCTTGTGGGGGTTGGGAGTTGGTCTTTTCAGGGTGGATTTTATTTTTAACTATTTTTGTGGTACTTGAGGTGACTCGTGGTGAGCATTAGGTAAGAAAGAATATGATGATGATAAGGGGTGTAATTAGAAATGATAGGAAGTAGATTTTTATTAACCCCTTTTGTGTTTCTGTGATAGATGAAGAAAAGGTTATTTGTTGTGCGGAGATTCCCTTAGGGCCCGATTTTTCAAACCACGTTAGGTCGATTAATATGGTTGCTATACTTTGACTTAGGGAAAAGTTTTGAGTGGTGGGTTTACGATGGATGATTAGTGGGAAATAACCAAGTAAGTTGGAAAAGGAGTAGATTTGGGAGTGGGGTTTATGGGTTAGATTGTTGGTTGCTATGTATAATTCTAAGGCTAGAAGGAAGCCAAGTAGTGTAACAGTAATGGCAGCTATTTTGATGTAGAGAGGTATGGTTGTGGGGTTTAGGGTGGTTGGGTTGATGAAGGTAGTTAGGAGGAAACCAGCGATAACACTTCCGCAAGCAAGTCGCTTAATAGGGTTGATTAGTAATGGGTTGTTTTCATTGATCATGCTTATTGGGGAGAATCGAGGTTGGTTGAGTAGAGCAAGGAAAACTAATCGGGTGCTGTATACAGCGGTGAATGTGGTGGCTACGAGTGTTAGGCACAGGGCTCAGGCGTTTGCGTTAGATATGTTAAGAGACTCAATAATTGAGTCTTTGGAGTAGAAGCCGGCTAAAAATGGTATCCCTGTTAAAGCTAGGCTTCCAATGATTAGGGCTGATGATGTAATTGGTAGGGTGTTAACCAGGCCTCCCATTTTTCGAATATCTTGTTCGTCATTAAGATTGTGGATAATAGATCCTGAGCATAGGAATAGTATAGCTTTGAAGAAGGCGTGGGTGCAAATGTGAAGGAAGGCTAGAAATGGTTGGTTGAGCCCAACAGTTACTATTATCAACCCTAGTTGGCTTGAGGTGGAAAAAGTAACGATTTTTTGTATGTCATTTTGTGTTAGGGCGCATGCAGCTGTGAATAAAGTAGTGATGGCCCCTAAACATAAGGCGACTGTTAGGGCGACATAATTTCGTTCAAACATAGGGGAAAATCGGATTAGTAAGAAGATCCCAGCTACGACTATTGTGCTTGAGTGTAGTAGGGCTGAGACAGGGGTTGGCCCTTCCATGGCGGATGGAAGTCATGGGTGTAGACCAAATTGAGCTGATTTGCCTGTTGCTGCAAGGATTAGACCTAACAGGGGGAGTAGGTCTATGTGGAGTAGGAAAATCTGATTAAGCTCTCATGAGTTTGAGTTTATAATAAATCAGGCTATAGCTAGAATAAACCCAATGTCTCCGATTCGATTGTAGAGGATAGCTTGTATGGCTGCCGTATTTGCGTCGGTCCGAGCGTGTCATCAGCCAATGAGCATAAAGGATATTACTCCTACTCCTTCTCAACCGACAAATAGTTGAAAAAGGTTGCTGGCGGAGATTAGAGTTAATATGGTGATTAAAAAGATTAATAGGTATTTTATAAATTGGTTGATTTTTGGGTCGGAGCTTATATATCAAATGGAGAATTCTATGATTGATCAGGTGACTAAAAGAGCAATAGGTAGGAAGATGATGCTATAGAGGTCTACTTTAAAGTTTATTGTTAGTCCAAGTGTTTGGGAAGTAAATCAGTGTCAGTTGGTAACGGTTGACTCAAAACCTTGGTTAAGGAATAGTAGGAGGGGGAAAAGGCTGATAATGAAAGATCATATTGTCATATTTTTTACGTGGTGGGGGTATGTTGTGAGTTTGTAAAAGGGTGTATATGATGTTAAGAGGGGGATAAGTAAGATAATTAGGGATATTAAAAGGGTGGAGGTAAATATCAGGTTAATTACTTTTATTTGGAATTGCACCAAATTTTGACTCCTAAGGTCAATGGAAGACTTTTATCCTTTAAAAGTAGAGTCATGTGGTTAGACATGAGATTAAGGATTAGCAGTTCTTATTTCTCTCTCGGTAAATAAGAAGAATTAAACTTCTAATTTTAGATTCACAATCTAATGTTATTGTTGAACTATATTTACAGTAAGCTACCCCCAGAATTAATTTTGGGTTAAGTGTTAGGAGAATAAGGGGAAGTAAGTGGAGGGCTATGATTATGTGCTCTCGGGTGAAGGTTGGGTTAATAGATAAGGAGTGGGTGGTTATTTTGCCTCGTTGAACGGAAGTTAATATATATAAGGAATAGATAGCTGTAATAACAGTGTTTAACCCTAGTAAAATTAGAGTAAGATTTGATCATGAGAATGCAGAGACAATGATTATTAATTCACTGATTAGGTTAATAGTTGGTGGTAGTCCTAGGTTGGCTAGGCTGGCCAGTAGTCATCATGAGCTTATTAAAGGTAGGACTATTTGGAGGCCTCGGATTAGGACTATTGTCCGACTGTGGGCTCGTTCGTAGTTAGTATTGGCTAGGCGAAATAGTATTGTGGATGTGAGTCCGTGAGCAATTATTATAGCTGTAGCTCCTATGAAACCTCAGGGTGTTTGGATCAAGGAGGCAGCTACTACTAAGCCTATGTGACTGACTGATGAGTAGGCGATTAGTGACTTGAGGTCCGTTTGTCGTAGGCAAATAGAGCTAGTTATAATCATACCCCAGGTTGCTAAAATAATGAAGGGGTAGGCTATGAGTTTGGAGATGGGTTCTAGGATGATAATAATGCGTAGAATTCCATATCCTCCGAGTTTTAACAAAATAGCTGCTAGGACTATTGATCCGGCAATAGGGGCTTCAACATGGGCTTTGGGGAGTCATAAGTGAAAACCATATAGTGGTATTTTAACTAGGAAAGCCATTATGCAGGCCAATCATAAAATGTCATTGGATCAAGAGTTTAGTAGGGGGTTGGGTGTAAGCGTTAATAGGAGGATATGAAGTGAGCCTATTTGTGCTTGCGTAAAGATCAGGGCTACTAGAAGGGGTAGGGAGCCTAATAGGGTATAAAATAGGAAGTATAAACCTGCATTTAAGCGTTCCGTTTGATTCCCTCATCGTGCGATAATAATTAGGGTGGGGATTAGAGTGGTTTCGAATAGGATATAATACATTATAAACTCTACTGCGCTAAAAGCTATAAGGAGAGCAACTTGGAGAGAGACTAGTAAAATTAGGTATATTCGTTTATGGGTGGTTGATTCGTTCATTAGGTGGAATTGACTTGCGAGAATCATGAGTGGAAGTAGTCAGCATGAGAGTACCAATAGGGGGGAGGATAGAGGATCTGTGAAAAAGTTTAAGTTGAAATTGAGGCCTAAGTCTATGTGTTGGTTAAGGGTAAGGAGGCTAAGTGAGCTAATCAGAATACTATAGGCTGAGGAGTTGATTCACATTCATTCTTTTTTCGAGAAGGAAATAAGGGGTAGGAGTATTACAGTTGGTAGTAAGATTTTTAACATTGAAGCAGGTTAAGGTTGTCAATGTAGTCTGTTCCATATGAGTTGGAGGTTTTAACTAAGAGTGCGAGTCCCACCCCTGCTTCACATGCAGAAAAAACTAGTAAAATAAGGGGGAATATTATAGTTGAGTTTAGGTGGTGGTGAAGAAGGATGAGTGATACTATAATGAAGATGGAGAGTATTATGCCTTCTAAACATAGTAGGGTGGATATAAGGTGTTCTCGGTAAATGTAGACCCCTATTAAAGCTACTATAAACGCCAATAGTAAATTAAAAAATATTGTTGTTATTAGGTGATCATGGGTTAATACCAGGGTTAATTGAGCCGAAATCAATGGTCTTCATTAGACTAATCACCTTTCTGTCCACTCCAAGCCTTTTTGGAGTCACTCGTATGCTAACCCTAGTGTTAGTAAAGTTAATAAGACTCCTGATAAGCCAAGGAGTAAGTAAGGAGAGGATGTTTGAGATGCTCATGGGAGTGGGAGGAGAATTGCAATTTCTAGGTCGAAGAGAAGAAATGTGATAGCTACTAAGAAAAATTTTAGAGAGAAAGGAAGTCGAGCCGATCCAAGAGGGTCAAAGCCACATTCGTAGGGACTTGACTTTTCTAAGTAGGTGTAGAGTTGGGGGAGTCAGAATGCAACTACTACTAAAATGGTGGCTAGACAAGTGTTGATTAGAAGTGAAATTAATAGGTTAATTACTTTTCTTTGGATTAGACCAAAACTTAGTGATTGGAAGTCACTTGTACTAATTAATACTAGAAAAATATGAGCCTCATCAATAAATTGAGACATACAGGAATAGTCATACAACATCTACAAAGTGTCAGTATCAGGCTGCGGCTTCAAAGCCGAAATGGTGGTTTGATGTAAAGTGGTAAAGAAGTTGGCGTAGAAGACAGGTAATTAGGAAAGTGGTACCAATGATAACATGGAGGCCATGAAAGCCTGTTGCTACAAAGAAAGTAGAGCCGTATACTCCGTCTGAGATGGTGAAGGAAGATTCGTAGTACTCTATGGCTTGTAGGGCAGTAAAATATAAGCCTAGGGCAATAGTAATTATTAGAGCTTGAATCATTTGTTTACGGTTGCCTTCCATTAGGCTATGATGAGATCATGTGATGGATACCCCTGAGGCCAGAAGGATCGAGGTGTTTAATAAAGGAACTTCGAGTGGGTTTAAGGGTGAAATGCCCGTAGGGGGTCAACACCCCCCGAGTTCTGGAGTTGGAGCTAGGCTGGAGTGGTAAAAGGCTCAGAAAAAGCCTAAAAAAAAGAAAACTTCCGAGATAATGAATAAGACCATTCCGTAGCGCAGACCTTTTTGGACAACTTTGGTGTGATGGCCTTGGTAGGTACCCTCTCGGACAATATCTCGTCATCACTGATAGGATGAGATTAAATTGGTAAGTAGGCCTAATACAAGAAGGGTGGGGTTATTAAAGTGAAATCACATCATTAGGCCAGATGTTAATAATAGGGCAGATAAAGCTCCTGTTAAGGGCCATGGACTGGGGTTAACTATGTGATAGGCGTGGGTTTGGTGGGTCATTAGGTGTTATCATGTAGATAAAGACTAACTAGTAGTGTGAAAACATACGCCTGGATTAGAGCTACAGCGATTTCTAGAATTGTGAGGAGGAAAAGAATGGTGAACGTGATTGTTGATACTGTAAGACTGATGGATGATAGGGCTAGTGTAGCTGATCCGATGAGGTGGATTAAGAGATGTCCTGCTGTAATGTTAGCAGTAAGCCGTACTGCGAGTGCTACTGGTTGAATAAATAAACTGATAGTTTCGATAATAATTAATATAGGAATCAGGGGGGTAGGGGTTCCTTGGGGTAAGAAATGGGCTAGTGAGGATTTAGGTTTATTGCGAAATCCCATAAGGACTGTGCCTAGTCATAGGGGGACTGCCATTCCCATGTTTATTGATAGTTGGGTTGTAGGGGTGAATGTGTAGGGTAGTAATCCAAGAAGGTTTGTTGAAGCAATAAATATGATTAGGGTGATTAGTATTAGTGTTCATATTCGACCTTGTTTATTATGTATTGACATCATTTGCTTAGTAACTATGCGAACTAATCAGAGTTGAAGGGCAACTAGACGATTAGGTATCCAACGGTTGGGGGCTGAAAATAAAAGACATGGGAAGATTATGATAAGTGGGAGAATTGAAATACCTAGGATTGTAGGAGTGATGAATGAGGCAAATAGATTTTCGTTCATTTGGAGTTTCAAGGGGTTAGATTCGTGACAGGCATTGCCTGGGTAGAAGGTGTAGGTAGGACCGTGGGGAGGTATTTAACTACTTTTAGTTGGAAGATGCCATAGATGGTGAAAACTATAAGAAGAATTGCTATAAATCAGGTAGATGTGTCTAATTGGGGCATATCATAAAGGAGAAAGGATATCTCGGTCTTTAACTTAAAAGGTTACTGCTACTATAGCTTCTTTATGAGGTTGACATCATTGAAGAGGATCAGTTCTCGAAGTGTTTTAATGGGACCATTTCGAGTACAATAGGTATAAAACTATGGTTTGAACCACAAATTTCTGAGCACTGACCATAAAATAAACCTGGACGTGTTGATGTAATGGTGGCTTGATTGAGTCGGCCTGGGATGGCGTCTGTCTTTAAGCCCATGGATGGAAGGGCTCATGAGTGTAAAACATCTTCAGATGAAATTAGCATGCGGATTGGTAGCTCAATGGGTATTACTAAATGATTGTCTACTTCTAATAAACGTATTTGCCCTGTAGTAAGGTCTTGGGTAGGAATTATGTAGGAGTCAAATGATAGGTCCTCATAATCACTGTATTCATAGCTTCAGTATCATTGGTGGCCCATTGTTTTGATGGTTAAATTTGGGTTATTAATTTCATCCATTATGTATAGAATACGTAATGAGGGTAAGGCAATGAGGATCAAGATGATGGCTGGTAGAATAGTCCAGATAGTTTCCACCTCTTGAGCGTCTATAGTGTTTGTGTGAGTTAGTTTTGTAGTGAGCATTGTTGAGATGACATAAAGAACTAGGGAGCTGATAAGGAAGACAATTATTAGGGTGTGGTCATGGAAGTGTAAGAGTTCCTCTATAATGGGTGAGGTTGCATCTTGAAATCCTAGTTGGAGGGGGTAGGCCATTAAAGTGTACAAAATTAGATTTGTGACTTAGCTATGACAGGGCTATGTTATCTGTTAACTAACACTTCATAAAGAAAGAATCATAATGGTAGTGAGATTGGCTTGAAACCAATATTAGGAGGTTCAATTCCTTCCTTTCTTGATTAAATTTTAATGTATACCGGTTCTTCAAAGGTGTGGTAAGGCGGTGGACATCCGTGGAGTCACTCAATGTTGGTTGAAGTTAGTTCTACAGTTAGGACTTCACGTTTGGATGCAAAGGCCTCTCAAACCATAAAAATTATTACTATGACAGCTGTTAGTGAAATAAAAGATCCAAGAGATGAGATAGCGTTTCATAGGGTGTAGGCGTCTGGGTAATCTGAGTAACGACGTGGTATACCTGCTAAACCTAGAAAATGTTGTGGGAAAAAGGTTAAATTAACTCCGACAAATATCAGGGTAAAGTGGACTTTGGCCCATGTTGTATGGAGTGTAAAGCCTGATAGAAGAGGGAATCAGTGGACAAAGCCTCCTATGATAGCAAATACAGCTCCCATGGATAAGACGTAATGAAAGTGGGCTACTACGTAGTATGTATCGTGAAGAATAATATCTAATGATGAGTTTGCTAAAACAATACCCGTTAGGCCTCCTACGGTAAAAAGGAAAATAAAGCCGAGAGCTCATAGTATAGGGGGAGTTCACTTGATATCACCACCGTGAAGTGTGGCAAGCCAGCTAAAAACTTTAACGCCAGTGGGAATAGCAATAATTATTGTAGCGGATGTGAAGTAGGCTCGCGTATCTACGTCTATGCCAACTGTAAATATGTGGTGAGCCCATACGATGAAACCTAAAAATCCGATGGATATCATAGCTCAAACTATTCCTATATACCCGAATGGTTCTTTTTTTCCTGAGTAGTAAGTAACAATATGAGAGATAATTCCAAAGCCTGGTAAGATTAAGATATAGACTTCAGGGTGTCCAAAAAATCAGAACAGGTGTTGATATAAAATAGGATCTCCACCCCCTGCTGGGTCAAAGAAAGTTGTATTAAGATTTCGGTCAGTGAGAAGTATGGTAATGCCTGCCGCAAGGACGGGGAGTGATAAAAGGAGAAGGACAGCTGTAACTAGTACTGATCAGACGAACAGGGGTGTTTGATATTGGGATATTGCAGGAGGTTTCATGTTAATGATTGTGGTAATAAAGTTAATAGCCCCTAGGATAGAGGAAACTCCAGCTAGGTGAAGGGAAAAAATAGCCAGGTCTACTGAGGCTCCAGCATGGGCTAGGTTGCCTGCTAGGGGTGGATAGACGGTTCAGCCAGTTCCTGCGCCTGCTTCTACTGTGGAGGAAACTAGGAGTAGGAGAAATGAAGGGGGTAAAAGCCAGAAACTCATATTGTTTATTCGTGGGAATGCTATATCTGGAGCCCCAATCATTAGGGGGACCAATCAGTTACCAAAACCTCCGATTATGATTGGCATAACTATGAAAAAAATCATAACAAATGCATGGGCTGTGACGATAACGTTATAAATTTGATCATCACCTAAGAGGGAGCCTGGTTGGCCTAATTCGGATCGAATGAGAATACTGAGGGCTGTGCCGGCTATGCCAGCTCATGCACCGAATAGAAGATAGAGGGTACCAATATCTTTATGGTTAGTTGAAAATAGTCAGCGATTAATGAACATAGGTAATATGGCTGAGTAGGCATTAGACTGTAAATCTAAAGACGGGGAGCAATCCCCTGTTACCAAGCCCTGCAGTGGAATCACGTCGAATTGCAAATTCGGAAAAGCAACTCAGAGTGCCGGGGCTTTTCCCGCCTCCCTTTCTTAAGGCGGGAAAAGTAGATTAAGACTTGCTGGTTAAAGTGTTTAGCTGTTAACTAAAATTTTGTAGGATCAAGGCCTACTAGTCTAGGAGAATTTAGCTTAAGGAAAGTAGTTGATTTGCAGTCAAAAGATGGAAGAGAGACTTCCAGTTTTCGAAGCAAAGGTTAGGCATGAGAGATACCTACTTAGAGCTTTGAAGGCTCTTGGTCTAATTAACCTAAACCTTTAGCCCAATGTAATAAACATGGGTGTAAGAGGTAGTAATGCGGTGGAGAGAATGGTTAGAGGGGGGAGGGATAAGGGGGTTTTTATGGGTTGCTTATATCAGTGGTATTTGTTGTTATTAGTCGTTGGGAATGTTGTTAGTGTTGATGAGTAAATAATTCGTATGTAGAAAAATAAGTTTAGGAGGGCTATGATTGCCAGGGTAGTTGCTATTATAATATTATTGTGTATAATTAGTTCTTGTACGACTAGTCATTTGGGAGCAAATCCAGTGAGTGGGGGGAGACCTCCGAGGGATAGCAAGACGAGGATGGTTGTTAACATGAGGGTTGGTGATTTATTTCATATGAGGGAGAGGGGTTTGGTTTTCGTAATATTAATGTGATAAAATACTATAAATAAGGCTACTGTTGATATAATATAGAGTACTAGATTAAGGATGGTGAGTAGGGGGAAATAAATGATAATTACGATTATTCATCCTATGTGGGCAATTGATGAGTAGGCTATGATTTTGCGTAATTGGGTTTGGTTCAGGCCGTTTCATCCTCCTAATAGGATAGATGAGATTGCTAAGATTAATAGGGTGTTTATGTTAAGGGTTGGGGAAATTTGGTAGATAATTGAAATTGGTGCAAGTTTTTGTCAGGTTAGTAGGATTATCCCTGATAACAGGGGTGATCCTTGGAGGACCTCAGGTACTCAGTAGTGGAAGGGTGCCAGGCCTAGTTTCATTGCTAATGCGAATGTCATAATTATGGAGGGTACTATATTGTTGATTTGTATTAAGGTTCAGTGTCCTGTTAGTCAGGTATTGAGGGATGCAGCGAATATAAGAAGTATGGAGGCTGTTGCTTGCGTTAAAAAGTACTTAATTGCTGATTCAGTGGATCGAGGGTGTTTCTTACTAGTAAGAAGAGGAATGATAGCCAGGGTGTTAATTTCGAGACCTATTCATATTAGTAATCAGTGGGAGCTTGTTAGGGTAATTATTGTTCCTATGAGTAGGCTAGATATTATGATTAAGTTAGTTATAGGTGTAATTAGTATGGGAAGGGTATAAACCAACATTTTCGGGGTATGGGCCCGATAGCTTATTTAGCTGACCTTACTAGAGTATGGTGTAATTGAGAGCACGGAGGTTTTTGAAGCCTTAGATGTAGGTTTAAGTCCTATTATTCTAGAAATAAGAGGGTTTTAACCTCTATTATTTACGCTATCAATGTAACTCTTTTATCAGACATATTTCTTTATATTTGTGGAGGGGTTCCTGACAGCATAGTAGGAAATATAATATATCAGAGGCATGTAACAAGTGTAATGGGTAGAAAGTTTTTTCATAGTAGGTGTATCAACTGGTCGTAGCGAAAACGTGGGTAGGATGCTCGGACTCATAAAAATAGGGAGGTTAGTAGTATGGTTTTGACTATAAAGTTGGTAGTGGATAGCTCGGGTAAAAAGATGAGGTGGTAGGTGCCAAAAAATAGGATTACTGTGAGGGCATTTATAATGATAATGTTAGCATATTCGGCTAAGAAAAATATGGCGAAAGGACCTGCTGCGTATTCTACGTTAAAGCCGGATACCAATTCAGATTCCCCTTCTGTTAAATCAAATGGTGCGCGATTGGTTTCAGCTAGGGTTGAAATAAATCATATTAGTATTAGGGGTCAAGTTGGTACAACTAATCATATGAACTCCTGGGTTAGATTTAGGGTGGTTAGGGTAAAGGAACCATTGATTAATATGATCGAGAGGAGGATGATCGCGAAGGTTACTTCGTAGGAAATGGTTTGGGCTACGGCCCGTAGGGCCCCAGTTAGTGCGTATTTGGAATTTGAGGCTCACCCTGATCAGAGGATGGAGTAGACAGATAGCCCTGATACTGAGAGAATGAATAAGAGGCCTAGGTTTAGGTCAATAAGGGGGAGGGGTATGGGAAGTGGTACTCAAATAGTTAGGGCTAGGGATAGGGCTAAGATTGGGGCGAGGATGAACATGTAGATTGAAGATGTTAATGGGCGTAGGGGTTCTTTGATAAATAGTTTAACTGCGTCTGCAATGGGTTGGAGGAGTCCATGGGGTCCGACGATGTTTGGTCCTTTCCGAAATTGTATGTAACCTAAGATCTTGCGTTCAATTAAGGTTAGAAAGGCTACTGCTAATAGAACGGGGACAATAAGTAGTAATAGATTAATTAAAAATATTATTAAGGAAAGTTGCTATACTTAGTTCAGAGTGAGTGATCTATTGTTAACCGTTGATAAGTTTAGCCCTGTGGGCGGGAGTGGTATTAAGGAGAGGATTTGAACCTCTGATTATAAAAGCTTAAGTTTTACACAATTGCCGGTCTCTGTCACCTTAATCGGGCTCCTTGTCTAGGATTGTAGAGAGTGGTGTGAACAAATTAAGATGATATCATTTGTTAGATAGAAGGCTTCTTTGTGAGATTGGCCTGATTTCTCTGGTCCTTTCGTACTGGGAGAAATAACTCATAGATAGAAACCGACCTGGATTGCTCCGGTCTGAACTCAGATCACGTAGGACTTTAATCGTTGAACAAACGAACCATTAATAGCTGCTGCACCATTTGGATGTCCTGATCCAACATCGAGGTCGTAAACCCCATTGTCGATATGAACTCTAGAATGGGATTGCGCTGTTATCCCTGGGGTAACTTGGTCCTTTGATCAATAATATGGGTCTATTACTGGCAGTATTGCGTTTAGACTTGTAGGTCTTTACTGTTCATTCGGAGGTTTAACTGTTCTCCGAGGTCACCCCAACCGAAACTAGTTGAGTAAAATTTTTAGATGCTACACCCTTAAGTTGAATGTTCGAAGAAGTTACTCTTTAATTAAAGCTCCACAGGGTCTTCTCGTCTTATGTTCTTATCCCCGTCTCTGCACGGGGAGGGCAATTTCACTGATTGAGAGTAAGAGACAGTTGGATTTTCGTTTAGCCGTTCATGCTAGTCTCTAATTAGGAGACAAGTGATTATGCTACCTTTGCACGGTCAGGATACCGCGGCCGTTTAATAATATCACTGGGCAGGCAGGACCTCTAATACTTGTTATGCTAGAGGCGATGTTTTTGGTAAACAGGCGAAATCCTAATTTGCCGAGTTCCTTTTACTCTTTTTTATCTTTCCTTTAGTGCACGCCTGTGTCGGGTTAACAGTCAAGAAAAATAATGGCTCTTGTTTATAGTTTTAATTATTTAACTGTTAATTGTTAGTGGTTGTTCCGTTCTAACTTAAGCTAGTGCAAGGAGAATAAATTCTGGTTACTTATTTTAGCATTATTTCTTCTATAAAGATATAGAATAAACCAATATTGATTTAGGGGTAGTTGAGATATTGTGGAATTAGAGAAAAGGGTTGGGTTTGAGCTTTAACGCTTTCTTAATAGGTGTCTGCTTTTAAGCCTACTATGTACGTGGTAAGAGTTTCCCTCTATTGGAGGTTGTTTCCTTACTTATAAGGGCTGACCCTCTTATAAGTAGCTAGTAAGTTTATGAGTCATATAGGGTGCTAGGGAAATAAACTTACTGTTGAACTTAAATTCATTTCTTGGTTAACCAGCTATCACTAAATCCGGTTGATTTTTCACCTCTACTATAAAATCGTCCCACTATTTTGCGACATAGACGGGTGCATTCTGATAAATTGTCCTATAGTAGCTCATTTAGTTTCGGGGTTTTATATTACAAATCTTTGTGTATAGATTTTCTAGCTAAACCATTTATGCAAAAGGTACAAGATTTAAACTTGGCTTTTTCGTGCTTGGGGAAATCTTTCATTTGTTCCTTCACAGTACTTTATCTAAAGCTCCGGTTATTCCTTTCTGTCTCAAATACTAGGGGTTGATGTTAAAATGTTTTAGTTTGTTGAAATACATAGGTTGATTGTGTTGATTTGGGCTAAGAGTTAAGGCTCAAAATGATTTTGTGATAAATATCTTTCAGGTGTAAGCTGAGTGCTTTGGGTTAAGCTACATTTTGATATTCCAAGCACACCTTCCGGTATGCTTACCTTGTTACGACTTATCTCCTCTTGTTTAGTATTTTGTATTAGGGATTGGGGTGTTACTGGTTGAGGAGGGTGACGGGCGGTGTGTGCGTGCTTCATTGCCCGGTTCAGTTAAGCTCTCTATTCTCAACTTACTGCTAAATCCTCCTTGGGACTCTAGTTTCATAGGGTTTTTCGTATATTCTAGGTTAGAAAATGTAGCCCATTTCTTCCATCTTATAGGCTACACCTTGACCTAACGTTTTTATGAAGAATAATTGTGCCTACTGTTATTCCTTTTTAGGGTTGGCTGACGATGGCGGTATATAGACAGTAGTGGCAAAAGATGGTGGGGTGTATCGGGGTTTATCGATTATAGAACAGGCTCCTCTAGAGGGGTGAAGCACCGCCAAGTCCTTTGAGTTTTAAGCTGTTGCTAGTAGTTCTCTGGTGAGTGGTTTTGTTGTTTAACGACTTAAGTTTAGGGCTAAGCATAGTGGGGTATCTAATCCCAGTTTGTGTCTTAGCTATCGTGTATTCAAGAATTATAAGATCACTTTCGTGGGTGATTTTAGCATGGACTAGGACTTGTCACGGATTAGTCCTGCTTGAATCTTATTGATTAAAGTTTTAAACACGCTTTACACCGTTATTTGTTAGGTTGAGTCAATCGTATAACCGCGGTGGCTGGCACGAAATTTACCGACTCTTGTTGACTATAACTTGTTCAAACTTACGTTTATTGACCAATTTTTATTACTGCTGTGTCCCGTGGGGGTGTGGCTAAGGCAAGATGTTGTGGGCTACGTTAGTGTGCCTGATATCAACTCCTTTTAACTTGCTTAAAGTTTTTAGGGTATTCTCACTGGTCTGCGGATACTTGCATGTATAAATTTAGTCAAATCTAACAATAAGGCTAGGACCAAACCTTTGTGCACTAGGATTTAGTTAAAAATCATCTAAACATTTTCAGTGTTTTGTTTTAGCATTATAAACTACCAGTGC